AATTGGTTTATTCTGCAGCCGCAAATGCTAGTCACAATAGGGGTTTCAATGAAGCGAGTTTAGTCATTAGTCAAGCCGCAGTAAATGAGGGAACTACTCTGAAAAGACTAAAACCTCGAGCTAGAGGACGGAGTTATCTGATAAAAAGGCCCACTTGTCATATAACTATCGTATTGAAAGATATTGAATATGAACCAATTTCCAGATATATGCTGTGCTCAAAAAAACCCAGAGGGATAAAAGGGATAAATAAGAACACAAATATGACATATCCTAATACATATAGTAGTGGAGGATTATGGGACAAAAAATAAATCCACTTGGTTTCAGACTTGGTACAACCCAAAGTCATCATTCTATTTGGTTTGCACAACCTAAAAATTATTCCGAGGGTCTACAAGAAGATAAAAAGATAAGAGACTGTATCAAGAATTATGTACAAAAAAATATGAGAATATCTTCCGGTGTCGAGGGAATTGCACGTATAGAGATTCAAAAAAGAATTGATCTAATTCAGGTCATAATCTATATGGGATTTCCTAAATTATTAATTGAAGATAGGCCACGAAAACTCGAAGAACTACAGATGAATGTGCAAAAAGAACTAAATTGTATGAACCGAAAACTCAACATTGCTATTACAAGAATTGCAAATCCTTACGGGCACCCTAATATTCTTGCCGAATTTATAGCCGGACAATTAAAGAATCGAGTTTCATTTCGAAAAGCAATGAAAAAGGCTATTGAATTAACTGAACAAGCGGATACAAAAGGAATTCAAATACAAATTGCAGGGCGTATCGACGGAAAAGAAATCGCGCGTGTCGAATGGATCCGAGAAGGTAGGGTTCCTCTACAAACCATTGGAGCGAAAATTGAGTATTGCTCCTATAGAGTTCGAACTATCTATGGGGTATTAGGAATCAAAATTTGGATATTTATAGATGAAGAATAATAAGAATAAGACTCTACTTGTCTTTACGTTCTATTCTTCGATAGAACAAAAAATGACAAATTCTTTCATTTTTTGATTGAACATAAAAAAATGAGCAGTTCTAAATTCTATAAGGTTAAATAAAAATTTGATTGATCATTTAATATAATTGCTATGCTTAGTGTGCGACTCGTTGGGTTTTTTAGGCTTAGGATTCAAAAAAAGAAATGGGCGGACCACAGTATAAGCTAATAACTATAGCACTAATAACCAACTCATCGCTTCGGATTATCTGGATCCAAAGAATCAGTCAAGATATGATATATTGGTCATATCATTATAGCAACTGAAATCTTTTTTTGCATTAAGTAAAAGAAAAAAACCAATCTGATTTGTAATCTATCTAAATTGTGAAGCAAAATAAAAAAGTATGCGGATAAATAGAAGGATGAGAGAAAGAGAGAAAAAGAAATAGCAATGAAATGATATATGATTCCAATATGTAAGGTCTATGAAGCATCTCATAAAGAGCAATGTAATAGAGCATCCATAGAGATTCATCAATAATTAGATGAATATCTGTTCATCGAAGAAAAAATCAAGAGCCTTAAGTCAATAAAGACTGAGAAGGTTGACTCAAGAACAAATTAACAAATTTTATTTGATTTTTATTAAATTAAATATTAAATTAAGGCTCCATTGGAGAATTCAGACCTAAGCATTAATCGAGAAGCGATGGGGACGACGGAACCCGTGAATGCAGAGGATTCTATTGAAAATGAATCCTAATGATTTATCGGGTAGGATGGCGGAACAAACCAGAGACCACTTCATTTCTTTTTATTCTGATTCTGAGAGGTCATGAGTTAACCCGACAACTGAAATAGATATTGAAAGAGTAAATATTCGCCCGCGAAAATTTTATTTTCATTTTTTTTTTTATTGTTAAATTTTTGTCGATCCGATATGAATATGATAAAAAAAGACAAAACAAAATAAAGATTCGTTCTAACATTATAACAAAAACAAGATCAGACATTATCTATAAATAGAATCCATGTTTAATTACTTATATATATATCCAATATATATCCAAACAAGATATACAAATTTCTAATAGATCAGATAAAATCTCAAAGCAAAGAATCCCAGGATTCAATCTATTATTCATTTAATACCTGTATATCTTAAGAAAAAAAGAAAATATTTTTTAGTCATTTTTTTTTTGTTCGCGAGGAGCTGGATGAGAAGAAACTCTCATGTCCAGTTCTGTAGTAGAGATGGAATTGATAAACAACCATCAACTATAACCCAAAAAGAACCAGATTTCGTAAACAACATAGAGGAAGAATGAAAGGAATATCTTATCGAGGTAATCGCATTTGTTTCGGTAGATATGCTCTTCAAGCACTTGAACCCGCTTGGATTACTTCTAGACAAATAGAAGCGGGGCGCCGCGCAATGACACGAAATGTACGCCGTGGTGGAAAAATATGGGTACGTATATTTCCAGACAAACCAGTTACGGTAAGACCTACAGAAACACGTATGGGTTCGGGGAAAGGATCTCCCGAGTATTGGGTAGCTGTCGTTAAACCGGGCAGAATACTTTATGAAATGAGCGGAGTAGCCGAAAATATAGCAAGAAAGGCTATTTCAATAGCGGCGTCCAAAATGCCTATAAAAACTCAATTAATTATTTCAGGATAGGAATATAGAACCAAAGGAAAGAAGTCTTGGGACTAAAAAAAAAATTGCGGGTTTCCTCTTTTTTTGACAAACAATATTTCTTTTTTTCTTCGTCCTTTGTTACATTGAAAGAAGAGATTAAAAAAATGATTCAACCTCAGACCCATTTGAATGTAGCAGATAACAGCGGGGCCCGAGAATTAATGTGTATTCGAGTCATAGGAGCTAGTAATCGCCGATATGCTCATATTGGTGACGTTATTGTTGCTGTGATCAAGGAAGCAGTACCAAATACACCTCTAGAAAGATCAGAAGTGATCAGAGCTGTAATTGTACGTACTTGTAAAGAACTCAAACGCGACAACGGTATGATAATACGATATGATGACAATGCTGCAGTTGTCATTGATCAAGAAGGAAATCCAAAAGGAACTCGAATTTTTGGTGCGATCGCTCGGGAATTGAGACAGTTAAATTTCACTAAAATAGTTTCATTAGCTCCTGAGGTATTATAAGACGAGACCTCAATATAGTTATAGTATTTAAATTAGAGTATTTAAATGGCATAGATTAATTAGTAGATTGTGTCTCACGTATATACCTTTACTAAGTAAAAAAAAAGAACATGTTGGTTATATCAAAATTCGGGAGCAACAATAATTTTAGTTTACCATGGGTAAAGACACTATTGCTGACATAATAACCTCTATACGAAATGCTGACATGAATAGAAAAGGAACGGTTCGAATAGGATCTACTAACATCACTGAAAACATTGTTAAAATACTTTTACGAGAAGGTTTTATCGATAACGTAAGGAAACATCGGGAAAGCAACAAATATTTTTTGGTTTTAACCCTACGACATAGAAGGAATAGGAAAGGACCCTATAGAACTATTTTAAATTTACGACGGATCAGTCGACCCGGTCTACGAATCTATTCTAACTATCAACAAATTCCTAGAATTTTAGGCGGGATGGGGATTGTAATTCTTTCTACTTCTCGGGGTATAATGACAGACCGGGAGGCTCGACTAGAAGGAATCGGCGGAGAAATTTTGTGTTATATATGGTAATCTGTCTGATATCCGAATTGTATCCGAAATTTTCCATTTGTGAAAAAAAAAAAAGAAAAAAAGCACGGGTTGTCTAATAGAACTCCTTCTGCCCTACGGTAGTTGATACGTCAAAGACGTTTTACCTGGAATAAAAGAACAAAAATAGATTCATAGAGGTTTAATTAGTGAATCACGTACACTCCAGATTCCTTTAGATAATGAAGATCTGATTCTAGGTTATGTTTCAGGAACAGGAAGGATCCGATCGAGTTTTATACGTATACCACCGTGGGATAGAGCCAACAAAAGTGAAGTAAGCGCTTATGATTCAACCAGGGGGCGTATAATTTATAGACTCCGCAACAAGGATTCGAACGATTAGGTAGTTTTTTCAACTTCAAGATTCCTTTCAGGGGGTATCCAATTCAAGGTTCAAAAATTTCAAGAAACTTATTTTCTTCCAATAAGTGGATTCGGAAAAATTTAAGGAATAACAACTATGAAAATAAGGGCTTCCGTTCGTAAAATTTGTGAAAAATGTCGACTAATCCGTAGGAGGGGACGAATTATCGTAATTTGTTCCAACCCGAGACATAAACAAAGACAAGGATAATCTTTCTATTCTAACTTTCTATTCTAAAAAGAACTCCTTAAAGAAAAGAAACTAATCTTAAAGAAAAGAAACTAATCTTAAAGAAAAGAAAGCGATGAACAAATAAAAATAGAAGATCTTTTTTGACATGAAATGGATATATCCATATATCTCTGACTTATCTTTATGAAATGATAAAATATGGCAAAACCTATACCAAAAGTTGGTTCACGTAGGAATGGGCGCAGTAGTGCACGGAAAAGTGCACGTAGAATACCAAAAGGGGTTATTCATGTTCAAGCAAGTTTCAACAATACCATTGTTACTGTTACAGATGTACGAGGTCGGGTAATTTCTTGGTCCTCCGCCGGTACTTGTGGATTCAAGGGTACAAGAAGAGGGACTCCTTTTGCTGCTCAAACCGCAGCGGGAAATGCTATTCGAGCATTAGTAGACCAAGGTATGCAACGAGCGGAAGTTATGATAAAGGGTCCTGGTCTCGGAAGAGATGCAGCATTACGAGCTATTCGTAGAAGTGGTATACTATTAAGTTTCGTACGGGATGTAACCCCTATGCCACATAATGGCTGTAGACCCCCTAAAAAAAGACGTGTGTAGAAATAAACACTAAAGAGATTTCAAGAGAAATAAATGATTCAATGAGCTGATCAAATAAAATAATATTACTATGGTTCGAGAGAAAGTGAAAGTCTCTACTCGGACACT